GCTAGCGTAGCTTAACTAAAGCATAACACTGAAGATGTTAAGATGGGCCCTAGAAAGCCCCGCAGGCACAAAGGCTTGGTCCTGACTTTACTGTCAACTCTAGCTAAACTTACACATGCAAGTATCCGCGACCCTGTGAGAATGCCCCACAGTTTTCCGCCCGAAAACAAGGAGCTGGTATCAGGCACACCCAACGAAAGCCCATGACGCCTTGCTTAGCCACACCCTCAAGGGAACTCAGCAGTGATAAACCTTAAGCTATAAGTGAAAACTTGACTTAGTTAAAGCTAAGAGGGCCGGTAAAACTCGTGCCAGCCACCGCGGTTATACGAGAGGCCCAAGTTGACAGACACCGGCGTAAAGCGTGGTTAAGGTACACGAAAACTAAAGCCGAACACCTTCAGGGCAGTTATACGCATCCGAAGGCACGAAGCCCCACCACGAAAGTGGCTTTATGAACCCTGACCCCACGAAAGCTATGACACAAACTGGGATTAGATACCCCACTATGCCTAGCCGTAAACATTGATAGAATTTTACACCCTCTATCCGCCTGGGTACTACGAGCATTAGCTTGAAACCCAAAGGACTTGGCGGTACTTTAGATCCCCCTAGAGGAGCCTGTTCTATAACCGATGACCCCCGTTCAACCTCACCCTCCCTTGTTTCTCCCGCCTATATACCGCCGTCGTCAGCTTACCCTGTGAAGGTCTAATAGTAAGCAAAATTGGCACCGCCCAGAACGTCAGGTCGAGGTGTAGCGCATGAGAGGGGAAGAAATGGGCTACATTCGCTAACATAGCGAATACGAACGATGCACTGAAAACGTTCATCTGAAGGAGGATTTAGCAGTAAGTGGAAAATAGAGTGTTCCACTGAAATCGGCTCTGAAGTGCGTACACACCGCCCGTCACTCTCCCCAAGCTTACCAATTTATATATCTAAAACGCTTTAACTGCGAAGGGGAGGCAAGTCGTAACATGGTAAGTGTACCGGAAGGTGCACTTGGAAAAATCAGAGTATAGCTAAGATAGAATAGCATTTCCCTTACACTGAAAAGTCATCCGTGCAAACCGGATTACCCTGATGCTGACCAGCTAGCCCACCCTAACAAAAACAACAACCCAATATAAATAACCCCAAACACACTACTCCTCCTATAAACAAACCATTTTACCCCCCTAGTATGGGCGACAGAAAAGGAACTATTGGAGCGATAGAGAAAGTACCGCAAGGGAACGCTGAAAGAGAAATGAAATAACCCAGTAAAGCCTAAAAAAGCAGAGATTTTACCTCGTACCTTTTGCATCATGATTTAGCTAGTACTACCCAAGCAAAGAGAACTTTAGTTTGGACCCCCGAAACTAGGTGAGCTACTCCAAGACAGCCTATCAATAGGGCAAACCCGTCTCTGTGGCAAAAGAGTGGGAAGAGCTTTGAGTAGAGGTGACAGACCTACCGAACCTAGTTATAGCTGGTTGCCTGAGAATTGGATAGGAGTTCAGCCTCCAGGCTTCTCTATTCACCGCGGTCTTACCCCTACCGATGCACTAAAGAAGCCTAGAGAGTTAATCAAAGGGGGTACAGCCCCTTTGAGACAAGATACAACTTTTCCAGGAGGGTAAAGATCATATTTACCCAAGGTAACAATGCCCAGGTGGGCCTAAAAGCAGCCATCCTTACAGAAAGCGTTAAAGCTCAAGCATTACACCTTCCCACATATTCAGATAACCACATCCCAACCCCCTAATATTATCAGGCCATCTCATGCATACATGAGAGTGCACATGCTAATATGAGTAACAAGAGAGCCTCCGCCTCTCTCCTTGCACACGTGTAAATCGGAACGAACCCCCACCGAAACTTAACGGCCCCAAACAAAGAGGGCAATGAACAACAAGTAAGCAACCAGAAAACCATCCAAAAAACAACCGTTAACCCCACACTGGTGTGCCATTAAGGAAAGACTAAAAGAAAAAGAAGGAACTCGGCAAACATACCAAGCCTCGCCTGTTTACCAAAAACATCGCCTCTTGCAAAAACAAAGAATAAGAGGTCCAGCCTGCCCTGTGACTATATGTTTAACGGCCGCGGTATTTTAACCGTGCGAAGGTAGCGCAATCACTTGTCTTTTAAATGGAGACCTGTATGAATGGCATTACGAGGGCTTAACTGTCTCCTTTTTCTAGTCAGTGAAATTGATCTCCCCGTGCAGAAGCGGGGATATAACCATAAGACGAGAAGACCCTATGGAGCTTTAGACACCAAGGCATATCATGTCAAACACCCCTAAACAAAGGACTAAACCAAATGAATCATACCCCCATGTCTTTGGTTGGGGCGACCGCGGGGAAATAAAAAACCCCCACGTGGAATGGGAGTACTACCTCCTACAACCAAGAGCTGCAGCTCTAAAAAACAGAATATCTGACCAATAAGATCCGGCAACGCCGATCAACGGACCGAGTTACCCTAGGGATAACAGCGCAATCCCCTTTTAGAGCCCATATCGACAAGGGGGTTTACGACCTCGATGTTGGATCAGGACATCCTAATGGTGCAGCCGCTGTTAAGGGTTCGTTTGTTCAACGATTAAAGTCCTACGTGATCTGAGTTCAGACCGGAGTAATCCAGGTCAGTTTCTATCTATGATATGTTCTTTTCTAGTACGAAAGGACCGAAGAGAAGAGGCCAATGCTAAAAGCACGCCTCACCCCTCCTATTGAAAACAACTAAAATAGGCAAAAGGGCATACCCCTCCACGCCCAAGATAATGGCATGTTGGGGTGGCAGAGCCCGGTTATTGCAAAAGACCTAAGCCCTTTTCACAGAGGTTCAAGTCCTCTCCCCAACTATGATTACCGCTCTAATAACCCATATTCTTAACCCCCTGGCTTTTATCGTGCCGGTCCTTCTCGCCGTAGCCTTCCTTACCCTTATTGAACGAAAAGTACTAGGCTACATACAACTACGAAAAGGCCCAAATATCGTTGGGCCCTACGGACTTCTTCAACCAATTGCGGACGGAGTAAAATTATTCATTAAAGAGCCTGTTCGACCCTCAACTTCCTCCCCTGTCCTATTCCTGCTTGCCCCTATGCTTGCCTTAACACTCGCACTAACCCTCTGAGCCCCAATACCCCTCCCATACCCCGTCACTGACCTGAACCTAGGAATTCTATTTATCCTTGCCCTATCAAGCCTTGCCGTTTACTCTATTTTAGGCTCAGGCTGAGCATCTAATTCTAAATATGCCCTTATCGGGGCCCTACGGGCCGTAGCCCAAACCATTTCATACGAAGTCAGCCTCGGACTCATCCTTCTAAACGCCATCATCTTTACAGGTGGCTTCACCCTACAAACCTTTAACATCGCCCAAGAAGCAATCTGACTAATTATCCCCGCCTGACCATTAGCTGCAATATGATACATCTCTACCCTAGCAGAGACAAACCGGGCACCCTTTGACCTCACCGAAGGAGAATCAGAACTGGTCTCAGGCTTTAACGTTGAATATGCAGGAGGTCCCTTCGCCTTATTCTTCCTGGCAGAATATGCAAATATCCTACTCATGAACACACTCTCCGCCACACTCTTCCTAGGGGCATCCCACATCCCAACAATTCCAGAGCTAACCGCTACCAACCTAATGATTAAAGCTGCCCTCCTCTCAATAGTCTTCCTATGAGTNCGAGCCTCCTACCCACGATTCCGATACGACCAGCTTATACACCTTATCTGAAAAAACTTCCTACCCCTGACACTAGCCCTGGTAATTTGACATCTCGCCCTCCCCATTGCATTTGCAGGCTTACCACCTCAACTATAACGCCGGAGTCGTGCCTGAAGCCTAAGGGCCACTTTGATAGAGTGAACCATGGGGGTTAAAGTCCCCCCGACTCCTTAGAAAGAAGGGGTTCGAACCCTACCTAAAGAGATCAAAACTCTTTGTGCTTCCACTACACCACTTCCTAGTAAAATCAGCTAATTAAGCTTTTGGGCCCATACCCCAAACATGTTGGTTAAAATCCTTCTTTTACTAATGAACCCGTACATCTTAGCCACCCTCCTGTTCGGCCTAGGCCTGGGGACCACAATTACATTTGCAAGCTCACACTGGCTCCTCGCATGAATGGGCCTTGAGATAAATACCCTCGCCATTATCCCACTAATGGCACAAAACCACCATCCCCGAGCAGTCGAAGCTACCACTAAATATTTCCTCACACAAGCCACTGCCGCTGCCATACTACTTTTCGCCAGCACCACTAACGCCTGACTCACTGGGCAATGAAACATTGAACANATAACACACCCTATCCCTACTACCATGATCATACTGGCGCTCGCACTAAAAATTGGACTAGCCCCAGTTCATGCCTGACTCCCAGAAGTTCTTCAAGGTCTAGACCTTACAACAGGGCTGATCCTGTCTACTTGACAAAAACTCGCCCCCTTCGCCCTAATCCTACAAATCCATCCAACAAACCCCACCCTCCTAATTGTGCTCGGCGTAGCCTCAACCCTAGTAGGCGGATGAGGTGGACTAAACCAAACCCAACTACGAAAAATCCTAGCCTACTCATCAATTGCCCACCTTGGCTGAATAATCCTCATCCTACAATTCTCCCCCTCACTCACCCTTCTAACTCTCCTTACTTACTTTATCATAACATTCTCAGCCTTTCTTGTTTTCAAACTGAACAAAGCAACAAACATTAACACTCTAGCCACCTCCTGAGCAAAAACCCCAGCGCTTACATCACTTACCCCTCTAGTTCTCCTGTCCCTAGGTGGCCTTCCACCACTCACAGGTTTCATGCCAAAATGACTAATCCTGCAAGAACTATCAAAGCAAGATCTAGCCCCCGTGGCAACCCTAGCGGCCCTAAGCGCCTTACTCAGCCTCTACTTCTACCTGCGACTGTCCTACGCAATGACTCTAACCATGTCCCCTAACAACCTAAGCGGAACAGCCTCGTGACGCCTCCCTTCCCTACAGTCAACCCTGCCCGTAGCCACATCCCTTGTAGCTACTCTTGCCCTTCTACCCCTTACCCCTGCTATTACAGCAATCCTCACCCTCTAAGGGACTTAGGATAACATAGTCCAAGGGCCTTCAAAGTCCTCAGCGGGGGTGAAAATCCCCCAGACCCTGATAAGACTTGCGGGACATTACCCCACATCTCCTGCATGCAAAACAGACACTTTAATTAAGCTAAAGCCTTTCCTAGACAGGCAGGCCTCGATCCTACAAACTCTTAGTTAACAGCTAAGCGCCCAAACCAGCGAGCATCCGTCTAACCTTTCCCCGCCTTTTAAAAAAGGGAGGCGGGGAAAGCCCCGGCAGACGGTTAGTCTGCTCCTTAAGATTTGCAATCTTACATGTCAATACACCTCAGGGCTTGGTAAGAAGAGGGCTCAAACCTCTGTATATGGGGCTACAATCCACCGCTTAACTCAGCCATCCTACCTGTGGCAATCACACGCTGATTTTTCTCAACCAACCATAAAGACATCGGCACCCTTTATCTAGTATTCGGTGCATGAGCTGGAATAGTTGGCACGGCCTTAAGCTTGCTCATCCGAGCTGAACTAAGCCAACCAGGTGCCCTTCTTGGGGACGACCAGATCTACAATGTAATCGTTACGGCCCATGCCTTCGTAATGATTTTCTTTATAGTAATACCAATTATGATTGGAGGATTTGGAAACTGACTTATTCCTCTAATGATCGGAGCCCCCGACATGGCATTCCCACGAATGAACAACATGAGCTTCTGACTCCTTCCCCCCTCTTTCCTTCTGCTCCTAGCTTCTTCAGGAGTTGAGGCTGGAGCCGGAACCGGTTGAACAGTCTACCCTCCCCTTGCCGGCAACCTGGCCCACGCAGGGGCATCAGTTGACCTAACTATTTTCTCACTTCACTTAGCAGGGGTTTCCTCAATTCTTGGGGCAATTAACTTCATCACAACAATTATCAATATGAAACCTGCAGCTATTTCTCAGTATCAAACACCACTGTTTGTATGAGCTGTACTAATTACAGCTGTTCTTCTCCTACTTTCCCTTCCAGTCCTTGCCGCTGGTATTACAATGCTCCTTACAGACCGAAACCTAAATACAACCTTCTTCGACCCTGCAGGAGGGGGAGACCCAATCCTTTACCAACACCTATTCTGATTCTTTGGACATCCAGAAGTCTACATTCTTATTCTTCCCGGATTCGGAATGATCTCCCACATTGTTGCCTACTACTCAGGTAAAAAAGAACCTTTCGGCTACATGGGTATGGTATGAGCCATGATGGCCATCGGCCTACTAGGGTTCATCGTATGAGCCCATCACATGTTCACAGTAGGAATGGACGTAGACACACGGGCATACTTTACATCCGCAACTATGATTATCGCAATTCCAACTGGTGTAAAAGTATTTAGCTGACTTGCAACCCTTCACGGAGGAGCTGTTAAGTGAGAAACCCCTCTGCTATGAGCCATTGGCTTTATTTTCCTCTTTACAGTTGGAGGGCTAACAGGTATTGTCCTAGCCAATTCATCTCTAGACATCGTTCTACACGACACCTACTACGTAGTAGCCCACTTCCACTACGTACTATCTATGGGAGCTGTATTCGCCATTGTTGCCGCCTTCGTACACTGATTCCCACTATTTACAGGATACACCCTTCACAGCACATGAACTAAAATCCACTTCGGAGTAATGTTCGTAGGTGTCAATCTTACATTCTTCCCACAGCACTTCCTAGGACTAGCAGGAATGCCTCGACGGTATTCAGACTACCCAGACGCCTACACCCTTTGAAACACAATTTCCTCTATTGGATCCCTTATCTCCCTAGTAGCAGTAATTATGTTCCTATTTATTATTTGAGAAGCTTTCGCTGCCAAACGTGAAGTAATGTCAGTAGAACTAACTTCAACTAACGTTGAATGACTACACGGCTGCCCTCCGCCATACCACACATTCGAAGAGCCTGCATTCGTTCTAGTCCAATCAGACTAACGAGAAAGGGAGGAGTCGAACCCCCATATGTTGGTTTCAAGCCAGCCACATCACCGCTCTGTCACTTTCTTCATAAGATACTAGTAAAACTAGTTATTACACTGCCTTGTCGAGGCAGAGTTGTGGGTTAAAACCCCGCGTATCTTGCATAAACAATGGCACATCCCTCGCAGCTAGGATTCCAAGATGCAGCTTCACCTGTTATAGAAGAACTTCTTCACTTCCATGACCACGCCCTGATAATCGTCTTTCTGATCAGCACACTGGTACTTTACATTATTGTGGCGATAGTCTCAACCAAACTCACTAACAAATATATCCTAGATTCCCAAGAAATCGAAATCATCTGAACAATTCTCCCAGCTATTATTCTTATCCTTATTGCCCTTCCCTCCCTACGCATTCTCTACCTTATGGACGAAATCAACGACCCCCATCTAACAATTAAAGCTGTCGGGCATCAGTGATACTGAAGCTACGAATATACAGACTACGAAGACCTAGGCTTTGACTCATACATGATCCCTACACAAGACTTAGCCCCTGGTCAGTTCCGACTACTTGAAGCAGACCACCGAATAGTGATCCCAGTTGAATCACCCATCCGAATCCTAATTTCTGCCGACGATGTCCTCCACTCATGAGCAGTCCCTTCTCTTGGAGTAAAAATGGATGCAGTCCCTGGACGACTAAACCAAACAGCCTTTATCGCATCCCGACCAGGAGTCTTTTATGGTCAGTGCTCTGAAATTTGCGGGGCCAACCATAGCTTTATACCTATCGTAGTTGAAGCAGTTCCACTAGAGCACTTTGAAAACTGATCATCTCTAATACTTGAAGACGCCTCGCTAAGAAGCTAAACCGGGCATAGCATTAGCCTTTTAAGCTAAAGATTGGTGACTCCCAACCACCCCTAGCGGCATGCCCCAACTCAACCCCGCACCCTGGCTTGCCATCCTAGTCTTCTCATGATTAGTATTCCTAATCATTATCCCTCCAAAAGTTATAGCCCACTCATTCCCAAATGAACCAACACCCCAAAGCACAGAAAAACCTAAAGGGGAACCTTGAAACTGACCATGACACTAAGCTTCTTTGACCAATTTATGAGCCCTGTTTTCCTAGGCATTCCTTTAATAGCCCTAGCCCTAACCCTCCCCTGAGTTCTCTTCCCAACACCAACATCCCGATGACTAAACAACCGGCTTCTAACCCTTCAAAACTGATTCATCGGCCGATTTGCCCACGAACTCTTTATACCTGTTAATCTGCCCGGCCACAAATGAGCCGTCCTATTAACCTCCCTAATGTTATTCCTAATTTCCCTAAATATACTNGGACTCCTTCCATACACATTTACCCCTACTACTCAGCTATCTCTCAACATGGGACTTGCATTCCCCCTCTGATTAGCAACTGTTATTATTGGTATGCGAAACCAACCAACAGAAGCCCTAGGCCATCTCCTTCCAGAAGGAACACCTACACTACTTATCCCAGTACTAATTGTCATCGAAACAATTAGCTTATTCATCCGACCCTTAGCACTTGGAGTGCGGTTAACAGCTAACCTAACGGCTGGACATCTTTTAATTCAACTAATCGCTACAGCAGCAACTGTCCTTCTACCACTAATGCCAACCGTAGCAATCCTAACAGCAACCCTGCTTTTCCTTCTAACACTTCTAGAAGTCGCTGTCGCAATAATCCAAGCTTACGTATTTGTCCTACTCCTAAGCCTCTACCTACAAGAAAACGTCTAATGGCCCATCAAGCACACGCATACCACATAGTTGACCCCAGCCCTTGACCATTAACAGGTGCAGTTGCTGCCCTACTAATAACGTCAGGCCTCGCTATCTGATTTCACTTCCACTCTACAACACTAATAACTGTCGGAACAGCCCTTCTGCTCCTTACAATGTACCAATGATGACGAGACATTATCCGAGAAGGTACCTATCAAGGACACCATACCCCTCCTGTCCAAAAAGGACTCCGATATGGTATAATTCTATTCATCACCTCTGAAGTCTTCTTCTTCCTAGGATTCTTCTGAGCTTTCTACCATTCTAGCCTTGCCCCTACCCCTGAACTAGGAGGCTGCTGACCACCCACAGGCCTAACCACCCTAGACCCATTTGAAGTGCCACTACTAAACACAGCAGTCCTACTTGCCTCTGGAGTTACAGTTACCTGAGCCCACCACAGCATTATGGAAGGAAACCGAAAAGAAGCAATCCAATCCCTAGCATTAACAATTTTACTAGGATTTTATTTTACATTCCTTCAAGCTATGGAATACTACGAAGCCCCTTTTACAATCGCAGACGGAGTATACGGCTCAACATTCTTCGTAGCCACAGGCTTCCACGGGCTCCATGTTATTATTGGTTCCACATTCTTAGCTGTCTGCCTACTCCGACAAATCCGCTACCATTTCACATCTGACCATCACTTCGGATTCGAAGCAGCCGCCTGATACTGACACTTCGTAGACGTCGTCTGACTATTCCTATACGTCTCAATCTACTGATGAGGATCTTAATCTTTCTAGTATCAGCTCAGTATAAGTGACTTCCAATCACCAGGTCTTGGTTAAAATCCAAGGAAAGATAATGAGTCTAGTCACAACAATCATCACAATTGCCGCCGCACTCTCCGCTGTCCTAGCCGTAGTGTCATTTTGATTACCACAAATAACACCAGACCACGAAAAACTCTCCCCCTACGAATGCGGATTTGACCCCCTGGGATCCGCCCGCCTACCATTCTCACTCCGATTCTTCCTCGTGGCCATCCTCTTCCTTCTATTCGACCTAGAAATTGCCCTTCTACTACCCCTCCCATGAGGAGACCAGCTACCCTCACCATTGTCCACCTTCCTCTGAGCCTCCACCGTCTTAGTCCTATTAACGCTCGGCCTAATCTACGAGTGACTACAAGGAGGCCTAGAATGAGCTGAATAAGGTAATTAGTCTAAGAAAAACACTTGATTTCGGCTCAAGAACTTGTGGTTAAAGTCCATAATTGCCTAATGACTCCCGTTCACTTTGCTTTCTCAACTACCTTTATGTTAGGACTGACAGGCCTAGCATTCCATCGAACCCACCTCCTCTCAGCCCTTTTATGCTTGGAGGCTATAATACTATCCCTNTTTATTGCTCTTTCAATCTGAACCCTACAACTGGATTCAACCAACTTCTCCGCCTCTCCCATACTCTTACTAGCCTTCTCAGCTTGTGAAGCAAGCGCAGGCCTTGCCCTGCTAGTTGCCACCTCTCGTACCCACGGAAGTGACCGACTACAGAGCCTAAACCTCCTACAATGCTAAAAATCCTCATCCCAACACTAATGCTCGTACCAACAACCTGGCTTNCGCCCCCAAAATGACTATGGCCTACAACCCTCGCCCACAGCCTCATTATTGCACTGGCTAGCCTTACTTGACTAGAAAGTCTTTCAGAGACAGGATGAACATCCCTCAATCTCTACATGGCCACAGACCCATTATCAACTCCTCTGCTTGTTCTTACCTGCTGNCTCCTACCATTAATAATTCTAGCCAGCCAAAACCATACAGCCCAAGAGCCTATTAACCGCCAACGGATGTATATTACCCTACTAACCTCCCTACAATTCTTCCTTATCCTGGCATTCAGTGCAACNGAAATCATCATATTTTATATCATATTCGAAGCCACTCTAATCCCAACACTAGTAATCATCACCCGATGAGGCAACCAAACAGAACGCTTAAATGCAGGGACTTACTTCCTATTTTATACCCTAGCAGGCTCTCTTCCACTATTAGTTGCCCTACTCCTCCTTCAAAACAGCACAGGAACCCTCTCCCTGTTAACACTTCAATATGCCCCTCCCCTACAACTCATGTCTTACGCAGACAAACTATGGTGAGCAGGCTGTCTACTAGCCTTCCTAGTGAAAATACCTCTATACGGAGTCCACCTCTGGCTCCCCAAAGCACACGTAGAAGCCCCTATNGCAGGTTCAATGGTCCTTGCAGCCGTACTTCTAAAACTAGGGGGTTACGGGATAATGCGAATGATNATTATACTAGAACCCCTTACCAAAGAACTCAGCTACCCCTTTATTGTCTTTGCCCTCTGAGGAGTCATTATAACAGGCTCAATCTGTCTCCGCCAAACAGATCTAAAATCTCTAATCGCATACTCATCCGTAAGCCACATAGGACTAGTAGCAGGGGGCATTCTAATCCAAACACCCTGAGGCTTTACGGGGGCCCTCATCCTCATGATTGCCCACGGACTTACCTCCTCCGCTCTTTTCTGCTTAGCCAACACTAACTACGAGCGAACACATAGCCGAACAATGGTTCTGGCACGAGGACTGCAGATAGTGCTGCCCCTTATAACAACATGATGATTTATTGCCAGCCTCGCTAACTTAGCACTACCCCCTCTCCCTAATCTCATGGGGGAAATCATGATCCTCACCTCCTTATTCAACTGATCGCATTGAACCCTGGCATTAACAGGGGCAGGGACCCTAATTACTGCCGGATATTCACTTTACATGTTCTTAATGACCCAACGAGGCCCACTTCCCGCACACATCATCGCCTTAGACCCCTCACACTCTCGAGAACATCTACTCATTGCCCTACACCTTCTCCCCCTTATCCTCCTTATCCTCAAACCCGAGCTAATTTGAGGCTGAACCGCCTGTAGATATAGTTTAACATAAAACATTGGACTGTGGCTCTAAAGATAGGGGTTAAAATCCTCTTATTTACCGAGAGAGACTCGCCAGTAACGGAAACTGCTAATTTTCGCGACCTTGGTTGGACCCCAAGGCTCACTCGAACTGCTTCTAAAGGATAACAGCTCATCCGCTGGTCTTAGGAACCAGAAACTCTTGGTGCAAATCCAAGTAGCAGCTATGCACCCCACTTCTCTGATAATAACAACAAGCCTAATCATTATCTTCTCACTGCTAGCATACCCTGTGTTTACAACCCTTTCCCCTCGCCCCCAAGCCCCCGACTGGGCCCTTACGCAGGTCAAAACCGCAGTTAAACTAGCATTCTTTGTCAGCCTCCTCCCTCTTTTCCTATTCATAAACGAGGGGGCCGAAGCTATTATTACCAACTGAACCTGAATAAACACCCTAACTTTTGATATCAATATTAGCTTAAAATTTGACCACTATTCAATCATTTTCACCCCAATTGCCCTCTACGTAACATGATCAATCCTCGAATTCGCATCATGATATATGCACGCAGACCCCTTCATAAACCGTTTCTTCAAATACCTTCTAGTCTTTCTTATCGCTATAATTATCCTAGTCACAGCTAACAACATGTTCCAACTCTTTATCGGATGGGAAGGCGTAGGAATCATATCCTTCCTCCTTATCGGCTGATGATATGGCCGAGCCGACGCAAACACAGCTGCTCTGCAAGCGGTGGTATATAACCGAGTCGGAGATATCGGACTCATTCTTGCCATGGCATGGATAGCAACTAACCTAAACTCATGAGAAATACAACAAATATTCGTAACCGCTAAAAACTTCGATCTAACCCTCCCACTCCTAGGACTGATCGTAGCTGCCACTGGCAAATCAGCCCAATTCGGCCTTCACCCATGACTCCCCTCTGCTATGGAGGGCCCCACACCGGTCTCTGCCCTACTGCATTCCAGCACTATGGTTGTTGCAGGGATTTTCCTCCTAGTCCGAATGAGCCCCTTAATAGAAAACAACCAAACAGCCCTAACCCTCTGCCTATGCCTAGGAGCCCTAACCACCCTCTTCACCGCCACCTGTGCTCTCACCCAGAATGATATCAAAAAAATTGTTGCATTCTCAACATCAAGCCAGCTAGGACTTATGATAGTAACAATTGGCCTTAACCAGCCTCAACTTGCCTTCCTACACATCTGCACACACGCATTCTTTAAAGCCATGCTCTTCCTTTGCTCTGGGTCTATTATCCACAGCCTAAANGACGAACAGGACATCCGAAAAATAGGAGGAATGCACCACCTTACCCCATTCACCTCCTCCTGCCTAACCCTAGGAAGCCTAGCTTTAACAGGAACGCCCTTCCTAGCTGGGTTCTTCTCAAAAGATGCTATCATCGAAGCAGTAAACACATCACACCTTAACGCCTGAGCCCTAACACTCACCCTTATTGCCACCTCCTTCACAGCCATCTACAGCCTCCGAGTTGTCTTCTTCGTATCTATGGGACACCCCCGATTCAACTCCCTCTCACCTATTAACGAAAACAACCCAGCAGTAATTAACCCTATCAAACGTCTAGCATGAGGCAGCATTATCGCCGGCCTTCTAATTACTTCAAACATTACCCCTTTAAAAACCCCAGTTATGTCCATACCACCCCTGCTAAAGCTAGCGGCCCTAGCCGTCACCATTCTAGGCTTAATTATTGCCCTAGAACTGGCATCCCTGACAAGCAAGCAATTTAAACCTACCCCAATGCTTACAACCCACCACTTCTCCAACATACTAGGCTTCTTCCCTCACATTATCCACCGCTTCACACCCAAACTTAACCTAGTATTAGGCCAAGCCATTGCCAGTCAAATAGTTGACCAAACCTGACTAGAAAAATCAGGCCCTAAAGCTTTAGCCACATCAAATCTTCCCCTAATTACCACAACAAGCAATGCCCAGCAAGGTATAATTAAAACCTACCTTGCCCTATTCCTCCTTACCCTCACCTTTGCAACCCTCTTAATCTCCTACTAAACTGCTCGTACCGTCCCTCGACTTAGACCCCGCGTCAATTCTAACACCACAAACAAAGTAAGAAGGAGTACCCATGCACTAATTACTAACATCCCCCCTCCTAATGAGTACATTAAAGCAACCCCTCCAACATCCCCTCGAAAGACAGCAAATTCCTCCATATCATCTGCAGGCACCCAAGAGACTTCATACCAACCCCCTCAAAGGGCCGTACAAGCCAGAATAACCCCTACACCATAAATCACTATATATAACACAACAGCTGGACTACCTCAAGTTTCAGGATAAGGCTCAGCAGCTAAAGCTGCCGAATAGGCAAACACAACCAGCATTCCCCCTAGATAAATTAAAAACAGTACTAACGATAAAAAGGAGCCACCATGCCCCACTAAAACTCCACACCCCATTCCTGCTACAACTACCAACCCTAAAGCAGCGAAATAAGGGGAGGGATTAGAAGCAACCGCAACTAACCCTAATACTAAACCAAATAATAACAGACACATCATATAAGTCATAAATTCCTGCCAGGATTTTAACCAGGACTAATGGCTTGAAAAACCACCGTTGTAATTCAACTACAAGAACCCTAATGGCAAGCCTCCGAAAAACTCACCCGCTACTAAAAATCGCTAACGACGCACTAGTTGACCTTCCTACCCCCTCTAATATCTCTGCATGATGAAACTTTGGCTCACTACTTGGCCTTTGCCTTATTTCTCAAATCCTTACAGGACTATTCCTCGCAATACACTACACCCCTGATGTCGAATCAGCCTTCGCCTCAGTAGCCCACATTTGCCGAGATGTCAACTTCGGTTGACTCATCCGGAACCTCCACGCAAACGGGGCCTCTTTCTTCTTTATCTGCATCTACTTCCACATCGGCCGAGGACTTTACTACGGCTCTTACCTATACAAGGAAACATGAAACATCGGAGTAGTACTCCTACTCCTAGTTATGATGACCGCCTTCGTTGGCTACGTCCTTCCCTGAGGACAAATGTCTTTCTGAGGAGCTACCGTCATTACTAACCTTCTATCCGCAGTCCCATATGTTGGAACTACTCTCGTTGAATGAATCTGAGGAGGCTTTTCAGTAGACAATGCCACCCTCACCCGATTCTTCGCATTCCACTTCCTATTCCCATTCGTCATCGCAGCTATGACAATTCTTCACCTTCTTTTCCTTCACGAAACAGGTTCAAACAATCCAATCGGATTAAACTCAAATGCAGATAAAATCTCATTCCACCCATACTTCTCTTACAAAGACCTCCTTGGTTTCGTGATCCTGCTAGTAGCACTCGCCTCTCTAGCACTATTCTCCCCCAACCTCCTAGGAGACCCAGACAACTTCACCCCTGCCAACCCNATGGTTACCCCACCTCACATTAAACCTGAATGATATTTCCTATTTGCATACGCAATTCTTCGGTCCATTCCAAACAAACTAGGAGGAGTACTAGCCCTCCTAGCCTCCATCCTTGTACTTATAGTAGTTCCCTTCCTGCACACTTCAAAACANCGAACTCTAACATTCCGACCAGTTTCCCAATTCCTATTCTGAACCCTTATTGCAGACGTAGCCATTCTTACCTGAATCGGGGGTATGCCAGCGGAACAGCCCTTCATTATTATCGGCCAAGTAGCCTCCGTCCTCTACTTCTCCCTATTCCTTGTTTTCTTCCCACTTGCAGGCTGAGCTGAGAACAAAATCCTTGGATGATCCTGCACTAGTAGCTCAGCGTCAGAGCGCCGGTCTTGTAAACCGGACGTCGGAGGTTAAAATCCTCCCTTTTGCTCAAAGAAAGGAGATTTTAACTCCTACCCCTAACTCCCAAAGCTAGGATTCTAAATTAAACTATTCTTTGTTCCACCATGCGCACATATTTCAATATGTCTACGCATGTACATATATGTAATTACACCATACTCATATATCGACCATATATAATAATGCTTTAGGACATATATGTATTAAAACCATTACTAGTACTAAACCATTCATATGTCAACTAACAATGAAGATTTACATAAACCATACATATATGTCTTAACATTTAACCTAAGTCAAGTAATTAAACGAGATTTAAGACCTACCATAACAACTAAATCGTCTAAGCCATACCAAGTATCCTCATTCCTAAAGTCAAGCAAATTTAAGCGCAGTAAGAGCCTACCATCCAGTCCATATCTTAATGCATACGGTTATTGAAGGTGAGGGACAATGATTGTGGGGGTAACACCTAGTGAATTATTCCTGGCATCTGGTTCCTACCTCCAGGGCATCACTTGGTAACATTCCCCACTCTTTCATCGACGCTTGCATAAGTTGTTGGTGGAGTACATGAAATTCATTAAGCGACATGCCGAGCGTTCTTTCTAGGGGGTCAGGTTATTTTTTTCTCTCCTTCCTTTCATTTGGCATCTCACAGTGCAAATACAACAATGATCAACAAGGTAGAACATTTTCTTGCTTGCAGAGTAAATAGTCTGCATGGCTTAATTCCTATTATCGAAATAACCACATAAAGGGATATCACGAGCATAATGATAATATTACCCGTAAAATATCTAAGACACCCCCTCTCGGCTTTTGCGCGTTAAACCCCCCTACCCCCCTAAACTCGTGATATCATTAACACTCCTGTAAACCCCCCGTAAACAGGAAAATCTCGAGTGGGGTATTTTATGGCCCAAAACGTATCTATTTACATTATTGTAAATATTACGCAC